CAAGGAAAAACACTCTGATCTCCTATCAGAAAAATTCCCAATTCTCCTTTTGGTGCTTCAACTCTTACATAAAGTTCTTGCTTAGACAATTCAAAAGTTGGAGAAGGTTTTTTACTAATAAATCGATAGTCAAAATCATTCCATTCAGGGTCTTTTATTCTACCAAAGCGTCGAATTTCTAAATTCTCATAGGGTCCCCCTGGAATTCCTTCCAGAGCCTGTTGGATAATTTTTATGGATTCTGTCATTTCACTGATTCGTACTAAATACCGAGCTAATGAATCCCCTTCTTTTTGCCATTGAATCTCCCAATCAAATTCGTCGTAAGACTCATAACGATCAATTTTACGAAGATCCCACTGTATTCCGGAAGCTCGTAGCATTGGGCCCGATAAACCCCAATTTAGTGCTTCTTCTGCGCCAATAATGCCTACGCCTTCAACTCGTTCTAAAAAAATAGGATTCCGCGTAATAAGCTTTTGATATTCAGCAACCCCGGTTAAAAAATAATCGCAAAAATCCAAACATTTATCTATCCAGCCATGAGGTAGATCAGCAGCTACTCCTCCGATACGAAAATAATTATGCATCATGCGCATACCGGTAGCAGCTTCGAACAAGTCATATATTAACTCTCGTTCTCGAAAAATATAGAAGAAAGGGGTCTGTGCCCCAATATCTGCCATAAAAGGGCCAAGCCATAACAAATGAGAAGCGATACGACTTAACTCCAACATAATAGCTCTGATATAGCTAGCCCTTTTAGGTACTTGAATATTGCCTAGCTGTTCGGGTCCATTTACGGTTATTGCTTCTGTGAACATAGTAGCTAAATAATCCCAACGCGTTACATAAGGCAAATATTGTATAATTGTTCGATTTTCCGCAATTTTCTCCATCCCTCTATGTAAATAACCCAGTATTGGTTCACAATCAATAACATTTTCACCATCGAGAGTAACAATCAGTCGAAGAACACCATGCATTGATGGGTGGTGAGGGCCCATATTGACTATCATGAGGTCTTTTCTTGTAGTTGGTGCAATCATAAGTTTTTTCCCGAGTCGTTCTTCCATGCATTGCTGAAAGTAAAAAGAAGTTCATCAAAATTTAAACGACTAAGCTCAAATGGTATCACGCTTCAAATTAACGAGTTTTTATCTCTCGAATATTTAACTCACTAATTAATTCTTTATAGCGTCTTCTATTTTTTTTTGACAAATAGGCCAGCAGTCGTTGGCGTTTTCCCAAAATTTTCCGCAAACCTCTCTGGGATGAAGAGTCTTTTTTGTGCAATTCCAAATGTGAAGTAAGTCTTCTTATCTTAGTGGTAAAATTGAATACTTGAAATTCAACAGACCCTCTGTTTTCTTCGTTTTCTTTTTGAGAAATAACCGAAATGAATGAATTTGTTACCATAAAAAAATCCCCTTTCCCTTTTTACAGATATGGATTTTATTGATCAGTAATAATAATGCCATTAATTGGAATCTGGTATATACAATAATCTAATCCAAATTTCTTTATGAACTCCTAATTTTCTGAATTCAAATCAATTAATCCAATTTCTAATTGGATTTAGATAGGGATAGAAAAGGATTGGTACATTTTCGCATCGAAGAATTTAGACCTAAAACAAAGAAGGTTCTGTTGATTCATTTCGAGATCTAATCGAGACATTATTCATTTCCTATTTCCTATTGGATATTAGAATGAAATGTGAGACAAGACATGTGATCTATGTATTTGTTTGCTTTGATATACCCTATTATATATATAGGGTATAGAATATATAGAAAAAGTGTATTATCCACGAAATGTCAAAATTTCAATCGTGGATACAGATGTATTCTTAACATACTGAAACGACTGCCATTATTGGTATCAAACCAATAACGATTCATACAAGCTAAATCCTCTAATCGATAATTAGGCCAAAGAAAGAGCTTTAATTTCATTAATTGATTTTTCTCTCTATTAAAATGGTTACTGTCATGCGAAACTTGGCTGCTGTCTTTTACGTCCTTTGCATTCCAAAATACTGGATTTCTATCTTCACCATTTCTATTCTTTGAATTAAAACAACTTAGAATTTTCAACTTTCTACGACGTCTAAACGAGAAAATATTTTCAGGAACAACCAAATCCAAATGATTTTTGTCTCTATTTTCAGTTATTCTTTGGTGTGATGAAATAGTTTCATCAAAATTCTTCTTAGAAACATATCTTTGTTCTTGGTATTTTTGATTAATTTGGTGCTTACTCTTATGAACCAATGAAATACCTATGGTTTGATACATAATAAATTGTGCATCGTTTTTTCCAAACAGACGAATGGGTTCTATAATCAATATTCCCTTTTTCATCAATTGGTTAAGAGTTAAATTCTTCTCAATCAGCATTATATCCAAACTCATTTCTCTATTTTGAATCGAGGGTATAGTAATTTGGGTTGGATCTATCAGTCTAAGCAGGAGACAATATACCTTGACATTATTGATCAGTCTTTGATTCAAAGTATCGTCCCATCTCAATTGAAAAAGCAAATAACGTTTCAGGAAGAAATCTAGTTCTGCTCTCGCGCTGCTTTTGTATTGTTTTTTCTTTTTCCCCTTTTTCATGTCTGATCTTGCATAATTTTCTTCACTATCTTTTTGTTGTGAGAGAACGGATCCAAGATTTCCTGGACTTGTGGGTTCTTTTTCTCCTTGATTTTCATGCTTTTTATTCGATGGTATCAAAAAACTTCCTTTTTGCTTTTGATTTATTTTTTTATTTTCACTACTATTTTCATTTTTATTCAAATTTGAAAGAAGTAATTTGCTTGGTATAAACCAAGGTTTGCTTTTATATGCATTATAAAGTAACACAAATTCTGGGAAGAACCAAGGTTCCAAATTCGCTATGCGACACTTTAGCATTTTTTCATTCATTCCCATCCAATCAAAAAATACTTTGTCGGAGTTTGGTGGATTGATTTCTGGAATCATAAGGTAAAAAAGATCTTTTTTAGGAATTATTTGAGTATTTTGATTCCCATTGCTGACCCAGGCCTCAATATCGCCTTTTTGTTTAAGATCAAAATTGAGAATGTTCCAATCAAAATATTTTCTATCGACCGTTTTTTCCATATATAGAATATGGACCTTTCCTAGATAATTATCGATAGGGATGTTCCTCAGTATATTTTCTTTATGCGTGTTATAAGAAATCTCTTGCTTCTTACGTCCTTGAAACGGAGATCTATAAAAAAAGTATTCCGTTTTATTTTCATAATTAAGAAATTTATATGATAAAAGATCATATTTATAGTATTTTTGCAAATTCTCTTTTCTTTTTTGATTAGATAATGAATATACTTCAATTTGTTTTTGTTTTTTGAAATCAATTAATTGGTCTTTTTCATATGAATGCCTTTTGCTAAAATTTTCCTTTTTACGCTGATGAACTGTATTGCGCCATTTTTCTGGTATTAATCTATACCATCTGCTCTGAGATAAATTGTATTGATAATATCCTCTTAACCACTTTTTCCATTGATTCATTTCATAACTCGGAAGTTTCTTATCCCCTAATTTCGAATCAACCATTCCTTGTGTTTCAAAAGAATCCTTTATTTCAGGCGGGGGGATTCCTTGAGATTGAAGAACAGCTCTTAATTTATACGAGTTACTAACTTGGATTTGTAATAATTTGAAAAATACATATGCTTGTGACACGTAGGATAAGTCATAAAAAATAGGTGAATTTTTTTGACTATTACTAATATTATCAAGTGACTTTTTTATAGTCGAAATAAATGGAATTAGATTTTTCTTAATTTTATTAATTCTTTCTTGTTTTCTTTCATTATTGTAAATGGATTTATCAATAATTTTTTTTGTTGATTCAAGAAAAAGTTCTGTATTCATTCTGGGAATATTAATGATACATAAAAATATATCTGTGTAGATTCTTTCAATGAAAAATTTCAAAAAAAGAGGTAATTTAGAGATTAATTGAGCATTTCTTTTTTTGAATATTTGCCATTTTTCGAATCTTTTAGCATTATAACTTGTTTTTTTAAGACTAATATTATTTATTCTTGGAGTTATTTTTTTTTGCTCTTTTATAATTCTTTCTATTTGATTTCGAATTGTACTTGTTCTAGTAGTCAAATCCTTGATTTTTTTTTCTGTTAATGAAGAATTTGTCCAATTCGTAGATGCAATTTCACTAAACGATTCGTGAATTAGCTGATTGCTTATTATAGAATCTTTTTCTTCTTTAATTTCACTTGATTCATATACTTCTCTTCCTGGTAATCGAAATAACAGAATTTTTGAAAGTTCTTTTATTATTTTTTTTATAAAAATAACACTTTCGATAACCCATTCTTTTGTTTCTTTTAAAACTTTTCGAAGTAATTTTATTTTTCTTTTAAAAACTATTAGAACTCGAGAAGACTTCTTTTTAAATTTTCCAATTTTTTTTTCAATTTCCTTAAAAATGGGTTTAAAAAAGGAAGGTCCTTTTCGGGGCGAACCAAAAGGAAGTTCAGTTTCCATTCCCCAAACTGTTAAAAAACAAAAATCATCTTTTTCTTTTTTCTTTTTCATTAAACCTTTCTTAGATGATCGTAGTTTCGATTTGTGCCAAGGTTTCAGACGGAAAGGAAATAAGATTTTTATCTGAATACCGTCTGTCAACCAATTTTTCGGAAATTCTGTTTCGGATAATGGAACACCATTATAGGTACATTTAACATGCATCTCTCTATTCCATTCCTGTAAATCCTCAAACCATTCGGGAAATTGAAATAGGAACATGCGTCCACTATTTTTTGCAATTAGCAATGAAGGTAATACAATATATTTTCTAAAAATAGATTGAGTTAGTAACATGCAACCTCTTATTACTTGTGTAACTGGAATGGTATCCCAGGCCTCTGCTATCTGTATTCGCTCTTTCTCCGTTCTTTTCTTCGTCTCTTTTTCTTCTTCTCTTTTTCTTTCTTCTTC